AGAAATGAATAAGGTAAAATTTCCATTTATGCATCAAAAAGAATGTCCCTTTTGATGCCAGAAGGGATTTTCCTTTATACCTAACAGAATGTGGGGAAGGATCCTTGAAAAGCGAGAGGATCCCGGCAAAATCCTTAGTAAAAAGTTTTACTAAGTATTCTAATTTTCCGTAGAAAAAAGTGCGTTCAAGAAGGGCTCCATAAGATGTTGCTCGTAAATGAGAGGATTGGTTGTAAATAAAAAATAAAATAGATTCGTATTCACATACATGGAAATTATATAAGAATAAGAATAATCTTTGATTCCTTTTAAAAAAAAAATAGATTTTTTTGGAATAAAAAGACTATTCCAATTATGATACTCATAAAGAAATAATCGTAATAAATGCAAAGACGAGGCATCTCTTATCCAGTACCGAAGTGTTTGAACCAAGATTTCTAGATGGGCAGGGTAAGGTAGTAATATATCTAACACAGAATTTAAATGTAAACATTTGTCCTCTAAAAAAGGAAATATTGAATGAATTGATCGCAAATTATAAGATTTGACTATTTTTTGTTTCTCTGGAGAAGCTATTAATCGAAGATAAAATGGAATTTCCACAATGACTGAAAATACTTCTGATATCATTTGCGAATAAAAATTGCGTTTGTGCCCCCAAAAGTCATTTTGGTTAGAATCGTTAGACGAAAGAATCAAATGATTATGTTGATACATTCGAGTAATTAAACGTTTCACAATTAGTAAACTATATTTCCTATTACCTGAAGTTTCCAACAAAATAGATTTATTTAAATCATGACCATATGCAAACGAAAAAATATATTCCTGAAAGATAAGTGGATAGAAAAAGTTGTGTTGCCAAGAACCCTCTAGTTCTATATATCCTTGGAATTCGTCCATTTAAAACCAGACCTAAAACTCAGAGTCAAAAAGTGGGGGGGTTCTTAAGTTCTTAAATGATACATAGTGCGATACAGTCAAAACAAGGTATTTTTTTTAATAGATACCTCGGTAAAATAATCAGCGGACTCTCCATTTTTTCCATCTAATTTGTTTTTTGTTATTAGGAAATAACATAACATAAAACGTTGGTTAGAAATCCTTTATTTTTTAAACCCAAGCGCTCTTTTGATTTTGGAAAATTTTTATCAATATACTGTTTCTTCTACACATTCATGTCCATCTTCGTATGGAGAATGGGGAATTAAATAGTTAGGATTCACTAAAAAAGAAAATCCACACGTGGGATAATCCTTTCCCGCATCAGGCACTAAGTTTTTTTAACTTCTAATTAGATCGGGTAATCATTCAAATTACGAAGATAAGCTCGTTGCTTATTCTTTACCACAAAATTAGAACCCATAAGGATAGGGCTCGATCCATTTATTCAATCGACCCAACAGTGAATTCATTGCATTTCTTTCCAATAAATCAAATAAAGTTTTGTACTGCTTTGATAAGAATGAAAGAGGTTCCAAATTCTCTATTGATACGACATGCTCTTTTTTCCATAAATTTCCTTTCCGGATCAGTCGTGGTCGTATAAACTCTACCGATGGTGTAGACGAATTCCTTACTTCATCCAAATATGTAAAAGATCTTAGTCGCACTTAAAAGCCGAGTACTCTACCATTGAGTTAGCAACCCCCAAAATAGCTATGTTATGTAGATACAATCGAAATCAATAAAATAGGATTGGAATCAAAACGTTGAATTAGTAAGAAAGCTAAATTTTTTTTTGAGTGGATTCCCGTTACAAACATAAAAACAAACACCAAAGAGATTCTTGAATAAAAAATTTGCTAGACAAATAATCTATATTTTTTAGATCCAATATTTTGATTTTATATCGAAAAATTTATAACCAATCCTTGAATCAAAATATGGGGCAGAAGCCATAAAAAACCATTTCATTTTTTTATTTCACAATTTAATTATATTTGTTCAATACATTCTTGTCAATATGAACGAAAAATAAAATATAATTACAAGAAATTGCATTTTCTTTTTATCTTATTTTCAATTGAATAATAATGTACAAATAAAATCCAATTCTATTATTATTATACGATAAATATAATAGAAATTGTGAACTCTAAATAGAAAACAAAGAAAAAATAAAATATTAAATATAGAGGAAAACTTTTGTTGGATTGGCACTACAAAATAAAGTTCTATCAAATTACAACCTCATTATCTTTCGTTTTTATAAAAAAAATGCTTAGTATTCATTAATTGAACTTCGTTTGCTAAAATCGAAATTCTTTAAAAACCTCCGCCCTCTTTAAAATATCATAAACAGTTTCTGTAGGTTGAGCGCCTTTTTGAATAAAATCTAGAATAGCAGGAACATTTAAATAAGTTTGATTTTTTATCGGATCATAAAAACCTACTTTCTGCAGATCTCTTCCCTCTCTTCGGGACCGAACATCAATTGCAACGATTCGATAGACGGCTCATTGGGATAGATTTAACCCCCCCTTGGAAACGTATAGGAAGTTTTCTCCTCGTACGGCTCGAGAAAAAATGATTAAAAAAAAATGTATATATAAATTAGAATGACCAATAAAAAAGACTATAAAATCCTCAATCCTCAAATGAATTAAAATTAAGCCCTTTTTTTACTTATCTTTACTCAAAAAATCATTTGTATACTCATAACTCAAGTTGGATAGGTTTCAAGAAGCCCCCCCCAAAAAAAAAAATCCTTTAGTTTAGCATTTCTTGAGTAGTCTAAAATACCCTTTGTTTTGTCTCATTTAACATCGATTTGAATTGATCCCAATCAATTGTTGCGACAATTAAAAAGAGTCTTTCCTTGTTCCGGAAGCCTTTATCATCTTGTTTTTTGAATCATTGGGTTTAGACATTACTTCGTTGATTTTTAATCCTTTCAAAAATGGCAGCAACATACCCTTTTATTATTTATTTCTATCAAAGAATCTAATGAGGGATTTCCGCAAGATATATATAAATCAAATTAATTAATAAAGGTTTATCAAAATGTCCTGGGGGATTCAAAATTTGCTTGATTTTGATCCTTTCTATTTTTCTGTCAAAGATAACTTACGAAGTTGGAACAACTTATTCTTTTTATTGACACTAACCCTAGACCCCTCTCCCTTGATAAATAGCTCAATATTTTCTACTCGAGCTCCATCATATTCCATTACACCCCAACAAACCGGGTTCGAGTAAAACAGAAAAAAAGATGTCGAGTTAAGAGCATCCTTTATTATAGAAATTAAAGAATGATGGATATAAAAATCCACAACAGATCGTGTCCTTCAAGTCGCACGTTGCTTTCTACCACATCGTTTCAAACGAAGTTTTACCATAACATTCCTCGAATTTGGAACCGGGTTCCGATTTGCGGTTGATTCAATTATCAAATCATGAATAGTCGTTGGTTCACAGTTAAGACAGTTGTTACATAGATTAGATACGTAATATACCTTAAACTTTTTTAGTACTGTTCTTTTTTATAATTTTTTTAATTTCCTAATTAACATTTTTTATACAAATTACAAACAATTAAAATTGACAATAAGACGATATCCCTAAGAGATAAGCTAAGAGAGCTTTAAACTGAAGCTTTAAAAATGGATTAATTTTATTCACATTCATTTATATTTAGAATTATATAATATAATTCTAAAATAAAAAGAAAATAATAGTAAAAAACAATTAGTTTTCTGGGGATGAACAAAAACTTCCTTCTATAATTTTAGATGAATATCCATCCTCTATATTATATATTCCTATATCATATATAGATATAGAGGATGGATTATAGGATAGGTAAAAACACAACTTTTTCTAATTAAAATTTCTGTAATCGATAACCCCATCGTGCCTCAATACCCAATGGGTGCGCCTTTCGTTGCGTGGAATCTGAGCTCGTATCGTTGTGAAATATGTGAAAAAGATCTAATTCTTTTTTATTATAATCGTCAGCCAAAAGAGTAAAACTCTAGCCAATCTTACACCTTAGAAATTTTATAAAAAGAAAAAAGTTTTTGTTATTATTAACTAGAATAAAATTTCTAAAAGAAAATTACATAGGCTCTGGGACGGAAGGATTCGAACCTCCGAATAGCGGGACCAAAACCCGATGCCTTACCGCTTGGCCACGCCCCACTTCGATTTCTATACTAATAAACACTAATATTGTTGTTGATTGTTCGTCAATTCCAGTCCAACTATCGAAAGAATCAAGTCAATTCTGTTGGTTAGTATTTTAACTTCGACACATGTAGACATAGAAAAAATTAATTTATTGATCATTACCAAAAATTCCATTAAGATATTATATGAAAGTAGAATTTCTTCTATTCTCTATTGAGAATGGAAGGTTTTTTGATTGAGTGAGCAAGTTCAAAAAACGAAAGATTTTTTTCTATCAATAACTCAATCAAAATACAATTTTTTAAAAAATAATCTGTTATGCTTAATATCTTTAGTTTGATCGGTCTTAATTCTGCTCTTTATTCGAGTAGTTATAGTTGTTTCTTTGCCAAATTACCGGAGGCCTATGCTTTTTTGAGTCCAATTGTCGATTTTATGCCAGTCATACCTCTATTTTTTTTTCTCTTAGCCTTCGTTTGGCAAGCTGCTGTAAGTTTTCGATAAGATCTTTCATCTTATCCGATAAAAATGAATGCTTTTTTTCGAGAAAGAGGATTCTATTCTAATATTCTAATACTCAAACATTAAAAAAAAGTCTTAAAATATTTTAAATATTAAAGCAAAATTCTTGGTTCGACACAATCCACATTATCTCGTTTTCCATTCTAACTATTTTTTTTGATAACTGAACAAACCTTATTGTGATCCTCCACAATATCAACAAGTAGGTATAAAAAATTTTTGATAAGTAAGAAGATAATAGATAAGATAATAATAACTTTCTTTTTTACTTCTTATTTATATATATTAGAAAATATAAAACAAATGCCTTTCGGCGTCAAACCAAATAAAAAAATTATGGGATATGC